AAATTATATTCTTCTTCTTTTTTCTATTTTTAGTAATATTTTATGTGATTTTCACATATCTTTAACCTATCTATTTTTTCTTTTTATAAAGAAAATATTTTCTAGAAAAGAAATACATAATGAATAGGAAAGCACGGATTCATTTTGAACAATAGATGTCTTTCACATCCAGCCATAACATTGAGTAATCTCTTAATTTTTATTTAAATGGCAGTTCCAAAAAAACGTACTTCTGCATCAAAAAAGCGTATTCGTAATAATATTTGGAAAAGGAAGGGGTATGGGACAGCGTTAAAAGCATTTTCCTTAGGGAAATCTCTTTCTACCGGGAATTCTAAAAGTTTTTTTGTGCGAAAAAAAAAAAGAAAATAGTAATAAAACGTTGGAATAATCTGAATCGACTTGACTCAAAAAATTGACTCATTTTATTTCGAAAATCAAATTAATGAATTCCATTTCATATTGATTAACTCAATAGGTAATGGAATTCGCTCTCCTCTTAGAATATGTAGAATAAGAATTCTTCTATTTACCTTACTCAATTCAATTCAAAAAAAGAAAAAATACTTTCTTTTTGTTGACAAAAGAATAAACACAAGATAGTCAAGTTTATTTTTAGTATATTTTCTCATTTTCAAGCTGGGGAGTCTTATTTTTCCCATCGACCTATTTATTACAATAATACAAGTTTCTCTTTTTTCTCTATATCCACTTTTTCTCTATATCTATCTATAGAAGAGCGGATAGAAAATCTTTAATTACTAAAATCTTTGAAACTAATTGATTCAAATTTTAAACCTTTTTGTATAACTTTCTTACTTTTTGATTTTCTCTGAATTCCTATATACACCCCCATATATCTCTCGCCATCAACCCAATCAAGAAAATCAAAAACACTTAGTGAAGAGAGTCTGGATAAAAAATGTGTCAATTTTGAGTGATCCAAAAAAGGTTCTTTTTTTTTTTTTGGATTCATTAATAAAATGGATTTTTTTTAGTTTTATCCTATTAATAGATAATAGGACTATTTTGTTTTAAAGAGTTCAGGTCGAGAAGAGTATAAAATACATGAAAATCTTAAGAAAACTAAGACCCTAAACTTAAATAATGAACCTTCAAATATCTATTTGAACAAATTTTTATTCATCAATTTGAATCTTTCCTAAAAAATATTGCAATCAATTGAATTCTTAAATCTAGACGATTTCTTATTCATAGGCTATTATGAGTTCAAGATAAGCCGCTATGGTGAAATTGGTAGACACGCTGCTCTTAGGAAGCAGTGCTAGAGCATCTCGGTTCGAGTCCGAGTGGCGGCATGCCATCTTCTAAAAAAAGAAAATAGACCCTATAATGAATTCAATCCCCGATTTCTTGCAATTAAGGAACTTCTCTTTTTTAAGATTTTTATGATATTTTCAACCTTAGAGCATATATTAACTCATATTTCTTTTTCGATCGTTTCAATTGTAATTACAATTTATTTGATAACCTTTTTAGTCGATGAAATCATAAAACTCTATGATTCGTCAGAAAAGGGCATGATAATGACCTGTTTCTGTATAACAGGATTATTAGTTACTCGTTGGATTTATTCGGGACATTTTCCACTAAGTGATTTATATGAATCATTAATCTTCCTTTCATGGAGTTTCTCCCTTATTCATATAGTTCCGTATTTCAAAAAAAATCAAAAATTTTTAAGCACAATAATAGGACCAAGTTCTACTTTTACCCAAGGCTTTGCTACTTCAGGTCTTTTAACTGAAATACATGAATCTACAATATTAGTACCCGCCCTTCAATCTGAGTGGTTAATAATGCACGTAAGTATGATGATATTGGGCTATGCAGCCCTTTTATGTGGATCATTATTATCAGTAGCACTTCTAGTCATTGCAGTTAGAAAAAACAGAAAGTTTTTTTTTACGAGTAATCATTTTTTATTTTTTAATTTAAATGGATCATTTTTCTTTGGTGAAATCGAATATATGAATGAAAGAAGCAATGTTTTACAAAATAGTTCTTTTTTTTCTCCGAAGAATTATTATAGGTCGCAATTTATTCAACAATTGGATTATTGGAGTTATCGAGTTATTAGTCTAGGATTTCTCTTTTTAACCATAGGGATACTTTCTGGAGCAGTATGGGCTAACGAAGCATGGGGATCCTATTGGAGTTGGGACCCAAAGGAAACTTGGGCATTTATTACTTGGATCGTATTCGCGATTTATTTACATACTCGAACCAATATAAAATGGAAGGGTACAAATTCCGCAATTGTGGCGTCTATTGGCTTTCTTATAATTTGGATATGCTATTTTGGGGTCAATCTATTAGGAATAGGGCTACATAGTTATGGTTCATTTACATTAACATCTAATTGAATTCAAAAGGATTCAAAAAAGACTCTTACGAATATGAATAGGAATAGAAAAGTGTATAGTACATATGAGATAAAAAACTTTGTATGAACTGACGAGAATCCTGTGAATCGCTA